ACGAGTCAAAGTGGACTGTCCCACACTAGCACTTCCGCGTAAGAACTCTACCAAAGGCGATCCTATTACCGGAATTGCTTCGGGCACGCCTGTTACAATTTTTACTGCCCAATACCCAATTTGGTCCCAAGGTAAAGAATAACCTGTTACACCAAAAGATGCGGTCAATACAGCCAGAACCACACCTGTAACCCAAGTCAATTCGCGAGGTTTTTTAAAACCCCCGGTGAGATACACACGAAATACGTGTAGAATTGTCATTAGGACCATCATACTTGCCGACCATCGATGAACTGATCGAATTAACCACCCGAAGTTAACTTCCGTCATTATGTATTGAACAGAGGCAAAAGCCTCAGTAACGGTCGGGCGGTAGTAAAAAGTCATAGCAAACCCTGTAGCTACTTGTACTAAAAAACAAGTGAGCGTAATTCCTCCCAGACAATAAAATATGTTGACATGAGGAGGAACGTATTTACTAGTTATATCATCTGCAATCGCCTGAATCTCGAGACGTTCTTCGAACCAATCATAGACTTTATTGAGATAGGTAAACCAAGAGAACTCCCCTCTGAGAACCGTATATGAGAATTTCATCTCGTACGGCTCAAACAAAACCACCCCAATACTGGTATAGAATCGAAAATTGGAAACTTCTTAATTTTTTGATTCAATCTTATCTAAAAATACGAAAGAATAAAAATCAAAAAGCTATTCGTTGTGGTTCTAATTATATTAGAATGCCAAAAAATCAAGTCGACTCGCTTATCTTTATGTTGATCGTTACAGGCCTCTTGAATCTTCTATTTACCTATTTCATTTTCTTTGATTTGTTATTTTGAGTTGTATGTAATGGAGCTTTACTTTTTTTTTTTTTTTTTCTTTATTATTATTATTGATAGGAATTTTCTTGTTAAGACCCTATGAATCAATTGAAACCTCAGATTCATACTAGAACCACGATGATTCAATAAAACCTTCAAACTAAGTCCAAAGATTCCATGAGTAAGAACCCTTGGATCATCATTTATTCAAGTTTGTGCTTTGAGTAAAATAAAAGCAGAAATGGGGAATTTGAAAGAAGAAAAATCTTGCAATTGAAAATTTTTTATATTTTTTCTTATTTTTTCTTTGGAAAAATTTTTTGAATCCGGACACGGGGTCTGAATATTAAGTATGAATCATAGTTCGAATACTTCGTGATCTATTTCATATATTCCGTGCTCCAGATACTAGAATGAATATCCGACGGGTTAAAACCATCTCGATCAAGACGACAGACCTATGCTCTGTACTATCAATAGGATCAATTCGAACAAGTCGCACACTCATATTCCGGAAATACAGAAATAAAAAATTCGCGGTCGAACTACCAATCAACTAAAATAAAAATCCGATACCTAAATGCTTATTTAAAAGGTAGTATTTTGTGGTTCTTATAAATTTCATTCTAATTCAGTGAAATTCCGTCCAGTAAAACGGACGAATTATAAATCTCCAAAATAATAGATAGGAATACCGCAAATAAAGCCATTGCGACACCCATCAAAGGAGTAGTTCCCCATCCAGGAGCTACTTTACCATATTCCGAATTCAAGGGTTTCAACAACCCCCCTGCAGAGGTTCTTTTTGGACGAGCTCTAGAACTACCCTCAACTGTTTGTGCAGCCATAAATCCTATTTTGTATTGATTGAGATCTGTTGACTTTGTATATCATTCCGTTGTAAATAAACGATCTTATCATGGATCCAGTGTGGTCTTGAAATTCTAGAATAATGGAAACAGCAACCCTAGTCGCCATCTCTATATCTGGGTTACTTGTAAGTTTTACTGGGTACGCCTTGTATACCGCTTTTGGGCAACCCTCTCAACAACTAAGAGATCCATTTGAGGAACACGGGGACTAGTTGAAGTAGAAGTAATGGGCCTCCCAATATTGGGAGGCCCATTACTTCAATTGAGATAAAAAAAAAAAAATCATTTTGTTTTTTTAGTTGGAACTTTAGGCGGTTCTCGAAAAAAGATAGCGAAAAAAATGATCCCTAGAGTCGAGACTAAGAGGAATGTATAAACCAATGCTTCCATAAATTCGATCCTGGTTTCCAATTATAGCTTCCATACCTGTTTATTTGGGATCATCCCCCGGATTAAAGAAAAATTAAAGAAAAAAAAGAATAAAAAAGGGCGGCGATTTAAATCCAGATTTCTCCAGTACCTTATTTACAAATAAAAAGCACAAATCGAAAATAAAAGCAGAAGCGAGAAACCCAAAATAGCAGAGCAATGCTGCATCAGACTACTTGTCTTCTTGTAGTTGGATCTCCAATTTTTTGGAATACTCCAAATTCCACTTGAGCATCCAAATCCGGGTCAATACCAGCAAAAACATCTCTGAACAAGGTTCTAGCACCATGCCAAATGTGTCCGAAGAAGAAAAGCAGAGCAAATGAAGCGTGTCCAAAAGTAAACCAGCCCCTTGGGCTGCTACGAAAAACACCATCGGATTTCAAAGTAGCACGATCTAATTCAAAAATTTCACCCAATTGAGCACGTCTAGCATATTTTTTCACAGTAGCAGGATCACTATAACTCACGCCATTCAGCTCGCCACCATAGAACTCAACGGTTACACCTACTTGTTCGACACTATACTTCGATTCTGCCCTTCGAAAAGGAACGTCGGCTCTAACAATTCCATCTCCGTCTACCAAAACAACTGGAAATGTTTCAAAAAAAGTAGGCATACGACGTACAAAAAGTTCACGCCCTTCTTTATCTCTAAATATAGGGTGTCCTAACCACCCGACAGCTATTCCATCCCCGTTATCCATTGAACCCGCTCTGAATAATCCCCCTTTCGCAGGATTATTTCCGATGTAATCATAAAAAGCTAATTTTTCAGGAATTTTAGACCAAGCTTCTGATAAACTTTGATTTTCGGCTAGTCCAGCACTGACTCTTCGATATATTTCTTGCTGAAAGTATCCCTGATCCCATTGATAACGGGTGGGACCAAATAATTCGATGGGGGTAGTTGCTGACCCATACCACATAGTTCCAGCAACAACAAACGCTGCAAAAAAGACAGCTGCGATGCTGCTGGAAAGAACGGTTTCAATATTGCCCATACGTAATCCTTTGTATAAGCGTTGCGGCGGGCGGACACTGAGATGGAATAAGCCTGCTAATATGCCCAATGTCCCTGCCGCAATATGATGAGAGGCTATTCCTCCTGGAACAAAAGGATCAAAACCTTCCACACCCCATGCTGGATTTACAGATTGTACCTTTCCAGTTAGTCCATAGGGGTCAGACACCCATATTCCAGGACCATACAATCCTGTTACATGAAATGTCCCAAAACCAAAGCAAGCCACTCCTGAGAGAAATAAATGAATTCCAAAGATTTTAGGCAAATCCAAAGAACGTTTTCCTGTACGGTCATCAACAAATATTGCTAGATCCCAATACACCCAATGCCAGATAGCTGCCAAGAAGCACAAGCCGGAAAACACAATATGTGCCCCCGCTACACCTTCGTAACTCCAAATACCCGGATTCGTTACCGTCCCCCCTGTAATACTCCAACCACCCCATGAATCGGTTATTCCTAAACGAGTCATGAAGGGTATAACGAACATGCCTTGTCTCCACATTGGATCAAGAACTGGATCGGAGGGATCAAAAACAGCTAATTCATATAGAGCCATTGAACCGGCCCAACCCGCAACCAGGGCTGTATGCATTATATGGACAGCAATCAAACGACCGGGATCATTCAATACGACGGTATGAACACGATACCAAGGCAAACCCATGGGACTACTCCTTATTAATAAAAACTAGACACTATGTAACTTTATTGCATTGAAAAAAAAAAAAAAAAAACTATGCTATGTACCCCTTTTTTCAGGGGATTATCTCGAAAAAGGGATTAATATTTGTTCTATTCTTTTAGTAATAATGGAAGAGTTCGGTTCGTAGGAAAAAAGAGAAGCAGATCTATTCTATACTCGATAAGTACCAATACGCAATGGGGGTTGATTCCCTTTTCTATGAGCGAATGTATCCATATTTGGTCATCATTCAAAAGACTTATTCGTAAGAATTTTCCTTTATTTTATGAACTTCGTCAATCTATGTATAAACTAAGATAACGGCCACTAGTATTAAGACAAGAAGCCCATTATTACGCTTCCACATCAAAGTGAACTAGAGTACTTAATTCTTTTTTCTTTCATTTTATGCCTATTGGTGTTCCAAAAGTACCTTATAAAATTCCCGGGGACAGGCATCCAGCTTGGATTGACATATAGTGCGACTTGTCAGATCTATTGGGTCATATGGGATTTCCCCGTTCTCTCCCCCGATCGAGATATCCTCTGTTTCGCCCAAAAAATTGATTGAATTATCAAAAATTTGTAGCGTGAAATGCAATGAAGATCTATTTCGTGAGGAAGCATCCAGATTAATATTAGCAATAAATCAATTTTATGGTCGTCTTGGCTGGACCAATAAAATGAGGTATCCAGGCTCCGTTTAGAAAAACCCAATTGGTAATATATCTATGATTATTACTTATATCATAAACGATTCCTTTATTCGAAAAGCGATCTCAAACTGTTAATCAACGGAATACTAAATATGATGAATATGTCAAATATTTGGCGGAAGACATGAAAGAAATGAATTAAAAAAAGGGAGAAGTCATAGCAAAAAAGAGACGTGGTATTGGGGTCATTTGTCCTATATGTGCAAATCAAAATCGGGCGAATCCTTACTCGGAGTAGAGCATAAACCTAAAAAAATGGAAGAAGCCCATTCAATTCAGGAACAAGAGAATGGCATCGTGATTTTTGGATTTTTGGATCGGATCTCGATGTAAAAATACATCAATGAAAAGTTAGTTCGATAAGTCGATAAGTTTAGTGAATTGCTTTTTTATATTAGAATATTATAGTTCTAGGAAACCGGCTAAACTCATCGTTCTTGAAAACCGGAAGAAAAGCCCCCTCGATAGAAGGAGCCCGCGAGGAAAAAAAAAAGGAAAGGGGCTAGGAGCTACACATTGATTTGTTTTTCGCAAGTTTTGTTGAACCGTATGCATCAAAAGATGCCTGTACGGCTCCGAAGGGATACTGTTTTATCCTAATCAACCGACTTTATCGAGAAAGATTACTTTTTTTAGGTCAAATAGTTGAGAACGATGTCTCGAATCACCTTATTGCTCTTATGATATATCTCAGTATGGAGAGCGAGACCAAGGATTTGTATTTATTTATCAACTCTCCTGGCGGATGGGTAGTACCCGGGATAGCAATTTATGATACTATGCAATTTGTGCGCCCCGATGTACAGACAATATGCGTGGGATTGGCCGCCTCCATGGGGTCTTTTCTCCTGGCCGCAGGAGCAAGTACCAAACGTATAGCATTCCCTCACGCTTGGCGCCAATGAGTTTTTTATTTGAGAGAAAAAAGAAGACTATGCCTTCGCCATATGAATTCTTAATATTAAGTAATAATAGCATGGCACTTCGAATTCGATATGAAAATTGTTAGTGTGGTTTTTTTTTTTTTTTTCAAAATATTTGATTATGTATCGAAGCAGTAGTATGAGATAAAGAAGGGGTATTCCGAGTTTATCTTACCTATCGGAGGCCTATTGCAGCGCCACAAACCTTTTTCACGCCGGAAGGTTCTTAACAAGATTTATGGTATGAAAGAGTACGAAAATAAAAAAAGAAGATTATTTTTGATTTATTTCTTTTTTTATATATAAAAAAAAAAAAAGAAACTTTGGGATTGCTGAATCACAAACGAAATAAATATATAAAGCAACGGAGCCATCATAGTATTTTTGAACTCCTCAAAAAAAAAAAAGAAGGGTGGTAATTGGATCATTTACCCATCTGGGTATAATAGAACCCCCTTTTTATCCTTGTTTGATGAAGGGTAAAAAGCAAATTCCATTGGCGAGCCGTATGCAATGCGAAAAAATGCCCGTACGGTTGTTCAATTCTATTTTTTTCTTTATCTCTTCCCCTCGCCTAATCGTGCGAGATAGAAGAACCTTTTATTATGTTATAATATATCAGCAGGGTCATGATCCATCAACCTATTGCCTTTTTTTATGGGGCACAAGCGGGAGAATTTATCCTGGATACGGAAGAACTACTGAGTCTGCGCGAACTCCTTACAATGGTTTATGTAGAAAGATCGGGCAAGCCCGTATGGGTTGTATCCGAAGACATGGAAAGGGATACCTTTATGTCAGCAACAGAAGCCCAAGCTCATGGACTTGTTGATCTTGTAGCGGTTAGATAAAACATAGCAGTCACTTCTTAAGGGTTTAATATTCTATTAAACAGAAGAAATTCATAATCAGCCGGTTAGGATCGATCTAAACCAGCCCATAATGGATAATTCAGCATGCCAACTATTAAACAACTTATTAGAAACCCAAGACAGCCAATCAGAAACGTTACCAAATCCCCCGCTCTGCGGGGATGCCCTCAGCGCCGAGGAACATGTACAAGGGTGTATGTGCGACTCGTTTCAATCATGGGCTGAGACAAAACAAAAGAAAGAAAACCTTTTTTAAGTATCAATGATCAGTACCTGTGAATCGGATAGAATAGAAGCAGAAGAACTCCATTCACTATCTAAAATCTAAAAACTAAAAAAAGATCGATCTATCATATCTTTCTATTGTGTATGAATATGAAATTTATGGTTTTCACTGGCGCTAATTCCACCGCCTCAATTTGCAATTTAAGGTGAAAAAGAATTCCCCATTGGTAACAAATAGTTATCCATTAAGCGGGGGAAATACTCTAAAAAAGTAGAAAGATTATCTTTCTACTCTTGCAAGAACGGACTAACAAGGTCAGCTACCCCACCAATCTTCATAATTAAATACCGTTACTGTATAAGGTCTATCTCGTTATGAAAGACCTATTACTAGAAAATTCATGGGTAGAGCCGAAGAGTGGTAACTGTACAAGTTACCAATAGAATTGATTAAATGAAGGAAGCGGCTCCGGTGTATAGAGAGGGCCTCACCGTTTAAGAAGTAATCATAGAGACGACGGAACCCACAATTTCTTTATCTATTTACTACTTTATTTTTTTTTTTTTTTACTATTTTCTTTCCAATGTCTCGACAAAAGGTAAAAGCGTGGTCGGGAAGGTTAGAGTAGCAAAAGCCATTGGAATTTTGATTTTATAAATTGGAAGAGTCCGTTTTGTTATTAATAGACTAGTAAAGGGGAAAAGAATAACTGAAAGAAAGGAAATCAATTATCAATTAGTTATTCATCAAAGTTTCATTTATTCAATGACCAGAATTAGACGAGGATATATAGCTCGGAGACGTAGAACAAAAATGCGTTTATTTGTATCAAGCTTTCGCGGGGCTCATTCACGACTTAGCCGAACAATTACTCAACAGAAAATAAGAGCTTTGGTTTCGGCTCATCGCGATAGAGATAGGAAAAAAAGGGATTTTCGTCGTTTGTGGATCACCCGAATAAATGCAGTAATTCGCGGGAATCGGGTATCCTATAGTTATAGTAGATTCATATACAATCTGTATAAGGCGCAGTTGGTTCTTAATCGTAAGATACTTGCACAAATAGCTATATCAAATAGGAATTGTCTTTATATGATTTCCAATGAGATTATAAAATAAGGAAATTTGAAGGAATCCCTTCTAATTTTTAAACGGAGTTCTCTGGAGAATGAACTCCAGTAAGAGGAAGGTAGAGTAGAAATAATATGATAAAGTCGTCAAAATGAGCGAACACGCTCAATAAAAAAAAAAAAAAAAAAAAGATTGATTTTCTTCTTCTTTCCCAATTCTTTTTTTTTTTTTTCTTACGGCACGGCTGCTTCGCAGATTTTTTGAACAAAACATCCATCTGTGTTTGAGTTCGGATTGGAATTTTGATTTAATTGAAGAGTAAGCCTATTTTTTTCTGGTTCGAAGACCGGGAGGTCTAGCGGTCAACCCACTTCTTTCAAATTGTTTCTCATTATTAAGAAAAGGTAACGAAGATAAAATACGAGCTTGTTTTATAGCAATAGTAATTAATCGTTGTTCTTTTAAGGTCAATCTATTTACCCGTCTAGATAATATTTTTCCTTGTTCACTAAGAAATCGACTAATTAAAGTCATGTTTCTATAATCAATTCGATCCCCCGATTGGATCGGGGGCAAACGCCTACGAAAAGATCGCTTGGATTTAAGAAAGAGTCGCTTGGTTTTATCCATAATTTGTTTATTCCTTATCCCTAAAATCCCATTTCGATGAAATCAAAAAATGATTTATAGAATCCATTATAGGATTTGGTTTGTCTAGATTTATTTATTTGTTTTTATTTAAATATATGAAATATGAAATAATCCAGATATATATCTAGATTATTTTTTCATGTTCCTTGGAAGGGTGACACAAAAGCACGCGGTTTGACTCTATCTATTTTTTTATCTCCCCATGAAGTGTATGCTTGTAACAATAGGGACAGAATTTTCTCAATTCCAATCGACTGGGTGTATTGTGTCGATTCTTTTGAGTAATATATCTGGAAATACCCCTTGATTCCTTATTAACCCCCTTTCGAACACAACTAGTACATTCCAAAATAACCCTTACTCGGACCTCTTTACCCTTGGCCATGAACCTCCTTGGGGTTTTTGATTCACCCAACTTTTCTATTTTCCGATCCGAAACGAATAAGAAGCACGGGACAAAAAAATAGAAGTTGCTAACCACTCAAAAAAACTTATGAAATAAAGATTTTATTGCAATCAATATAGTAAATAAATAGGAAATCAAAATAATAAGTAATACAAGAATTTCTAACTATATTGCTAATTCGCAGTCCAGTATTTCATTTAAGGATCTTGTAGTGGAGGATACTCTTACCCCAGCCATATTTCGATTTCCGTTTTCTTTTACCTGTCTATTTGCTTTTAACTGGATAATTAATTTAATCGGAGTCTGAACCCGGGTTTCGCTGAGGTTGAAGCCACCTTTTTTCTTTCGCTTTCCTTCTTCCTTCTTTATTCTATCTATCTAATTGTAAAACAAAAAAACGAAAAGAGGGGAAAGAGAGATTAGTCACAAATATTTGATTCTAGCTCTAATCTTCTTCACCCCGTTCCAGTTCAATAACTAGAATGAAAAAAAAGGAAATGTCAATGCGTCGGGGAATAAACGGTTGATTTCTATCAATAACCCTGCTAAAGAACCGAACCATAGAGTACTTAGTACCGGTGCCACGGAAAGATATGTTTTTAGATCTCGCATTGAAAATCCTCCTTCTTTTTTGTTTTTGTATTCCCTATTGGAATATATTATGGTAAGAGATGTATATGTAGTTAAAGGCCACTTGTATTTGTGCGCGGAATCCCTAATTCAAATTGAAATGCGCAATGATTCGGTATATAAGATTTGATTTTCTTTTTTTTTTTTTTTCTTAATCTTAAAACAGAAAATGGGTCACTTTACGCCTGCGAATTCCCAAGAAAAATAATAATTTATTATTATTATATGGTATATGATATGAGACCAAAAACAAGAAAAGGCAAGATCCATTTTGGATATCACTAGAGGGAATAAAAAAATAAGGATGTGGAAAACAAGACAGGGATTCTTTACAATGATATTGTAGACCAATTGAAAGGGATGTAGCGCAGCTTGGTAGCGCGTTTGTTTTGGGTACAAAATGTCACGGGTTCAAATCCTGTCATCCCTACCAATTACCGCTCAGAGCAGCAGTAACGCGAGATCCTTTTTTTTTAGATCGATTTCATTTTGACATACATAAATTTTGATATTATGATATATGATAGTATACACATACAAGAATTGTTGGGGTAAAAAAAAGGAATCTCCTTATTTCCAGCCTTTTTCGTTGGGATAAGAAAGCGCTCTTAGTTCAGTTCGGTAGAACGTGGGTCTCCAAAACCCAATGTCGTAGGTTCAAATCCTAC